GGTGTTCTGGATGTTAAATACCATTGGATGGGTTACTTTTTACTGGCATTGGAAACACATCACTTTATGGCAGGGTAACGTTTCGCAGTTTAATGAATCCTCCACTTATTTGATGGGATGGTTAAGAGATTATCTATGGTTAAACTCTTCACAACTTATCAACGGGTATAATCCCTTTGGTATGAATAGTTTATCGGTCTGGGCGTGGATGTTCCTGTTTGGACATCTTGTTTGGGCTACTGGATTTATGTTCTTAATTTCGTGGCGGGGATATTGGCAAGAATTGATTGAAACTTTAGCGTGGGCTCATGAACGTACACCTTTGGCTAATTTGATTCGATGGAGGGATAAACCAGTAGCTCTTTCCATTGTGCAAGCCAGATTGGTCGGATTAACCCACTTTTCCGTAGGTTATATCTTTACCTATGCGGCCTTCTTGATTGCCTCTACATCGGGCAAATTTGGTTAATTATGTATGCGTTCTTCCTATGGGGAAGACAATTTTTCTATTTTTACATCTAAGATCCGACTTGTAGCAGCGATATTAATAGGAGTGAAAGATTATGGCAAAGAAAAGTTTGATTCAGCGTGAAAAGAAAAGACAAAAATTGGAACAAAAATATTATTTGCTTCGTCGATCCCCCAAAAAAGAAATAAGTAAAGTTCTGTCATTGACCGATAAACGGGAAATTCATGGAAAGTTGCAATCCCTACCCCGAAATAGTGCACCGACACGTCTTCGTCGACGTTGTTTTTTGACTGGAAGGTCGAGAGCTAATTATCGAGACTTTGGATTATCCGGACACATCCTTCGCGAAATGGTTCATACATGTTTGTTGCCGGGGGCAACAAGATCAAGTTGGTAATAATTCAACAATTCCCTTCATTTTTCTATTCATTTTGATAATCAGCAATTAGAGATTTTAATTCTAGAGGAGCCCCTTTACCATTCTGTATAAATGTGCTATTGTTTTGTACGGATATGGTAGAGGGGCGCATCCAATCCTTATTTATCTATTAGTTCCTAGTCATCACGCGGAGTAGAGCAGCTTGGTAGCTCGCAAGGCTCATAACCTTGAGGTCACGGGTTCAAATCCCGTCTCCGCACGATTTTTTTAACATTTACAATTCGAAAAAAAAAAAATGAGGGTTTTCCGATGAGTCATCTAGTAATTTTACTATCTTTTTGGGGAGGACGCCAGGAAAGAAAAACGATATGGGAGAATCCCTATATAACTGTACTGAATCCTTTATCCTAGTAAAGGATAAAAAATTACCTCGGGCGGATAGCGGGAATCGAACCCGCGTCTTCTCCTTGGCAAAGAGAAATTTTACCATTCGACTATATCCGCATCTGCTTTTTTTTCGTTTTTGTATATTAGTAATCTATTCTATAATTCTATTTAGAATAATAAGAATAGAATGGATTATTCTAAATCCATATTTCTTGTAGAAATAAACTGTATTCTAAACTATTATTTAGCTATTTCTATAGATATATCTAGAATTAAGATGATGGATTAAAGAAATTTCGAAATAGATTTCTTATTTTATAACTACCGTTTAGTTAATTTAACTATTTGTGATTTACTATTTCTATTTTTTATCTATTCGATATTCGAATAGATCTTCTATTATTCCAACTATTATTCGATTTAGAAGTATATTAACATTATACTTCATGTTACCTTTATTTTATTAAAATAATTACAATAAACTTTGACTGACCCCGCCCCCGAAAAATTCGGGGGCGGGGTCATTTTCTTTTTGTATCGGGTAGGTTCAAGAGATGAGAGAATTAAGGATACCTACCAAAAAAACTAATCCAATCCATAATGATGTACCAGAAAATACAACATTTTTGTTACTCGACCAACCACCAGGAGAAGAAAAAACAACAGGTACACTAATCAATAAGATTAGTGAAATAGCAATTAATGCAAAAACAGCCAATTGGAAAGCAATAGTCATGTTTCTAATCCTCCAAGCTACCAACAAAAAAACTATATCATTTTATCTCTCTAGCAGTCAAACAAAAGTTCTAAAAAATATATCATGGGGATTGTACCATGAATCCATTGATTCTTTATGACTTATTATCACCGCTTTATTACTTTATTCAATCGTGGACTCCAGAGTCATTTTTTTTGTACTTCAGAAAAGGTCGGGCTAGACCCCATATTTATCTATATATTATTTATATATAGAGTATATAGAGATAGATAAATAGAGTTATCTACTCGTCCGTAATATCTTTTCTATAGTTGTATAGTACAGTGATGGTATCAACTCCTCAGAGCCCTGTTCTATTCGTCGGAATAAAAAAAACTATAAAATAGGAATTATCTTTCGGAGAGATGGCCGAGTGGTTGATAGCTCCGGTCTTGAAAACCGGTATAGTTCTTTGCGAACTATCGAGGGTTCGAATCCCTCTCTCTCCTTTTCGCATTAAATCCATTTTTTTACTTATCTTTATTCGTTTTGAGTCGCTCAATATCAT